GGAGGAAAAATTTAACTTATGAAAATGAAACTAAATACAATTTATAACATTTTTACACATATATTAAAAAATGGTAAATTTGTTTTTAAAAATTACTTTTATTTAAATTTACTTAATTATTTTTTGAATAATATTTTAATTATATTTACTGGTCTATTTTATGGATTGACTAGTTTAATATTAATCGGACCTTCATATTTCGTTTTTATTTATTTTTTAACTGAAAGTAAAAATATAGACGAAGCACGATTTCAAGCATTAACGGGATTTTTTGTTGGAAAATTAATTATTCATCTCTCAACATTATATACTCCATTTTATAAATTAGTCGTATTTGATACAAGAGATCGTTTAATTGTATTTTTTTTTACCTTTTTTTTATATTATTATTTTATACGTTTAATTAATTACAAAGATTATTTTAAAGATAATTTATCTAATACAAAAATTGTTTTTTTTACAAATTTAATAATTCCATTTTTTAATTCTTTTGTAATACCTAATTCAGCATTAAAAAGATCAATGAACTTTTTGCTTTTTAAATGTGAAAATAAAAAACTTTTTTTGACATTTGATTTTATTGGAAGTTTAATAGGATATATTATAATTTTCTCTTTTATAGAAATTTTATCAAAAAAATTTGTTACAAAAGACCAAATATGGAAATATAAATATTCTTATCCAATTATTTTTGAAAAATTCTTTTTTTTTATATATTGTGTTATGTTTTCACGAGTTCCTTTTATATTTAGTAGAAAAGCTTATGATCTTAAGTTGACCGAACTTCAAGATCAAATTGAATACAATAAGAAAATTACTGAAGAAGAAAAAAACGAAAGGTTTAACGAATTAGAAAATTATGCTAAAATAGTCAAACAAAAAACATTAACGAAAACTTTAATAAATTATCATGGTTGGTATAAACCAATTAGATATGTTTGGAAAAGTTTTGATAAAACTGAAAATTTTGTACGAAACCATATGTCACAATTTTTTTTTAATGGATCAATTGAAAATGAAAAATTTAATTTATTTTATACTTATTCTCCAAATTTATATTATTTTTTAAAATTAATTAATGAAACATTTTTATTTAATTTTTATAATATATATGATGATAAAAATATTATAACATTTGATTTTTATTTTAAAAAACGACTATATGATCAGATTATAAGTCAAACAATTGAAAATAAAATTAGATTTTATAAAGATATTGAGATTAAAAATAATCAAAACAAAATAGTTAAAATTAAAAATATTTCGTTAGATTTAAAAGATCTTAAATTTTCTAAAAATAAAGATTTTAGTTCATTTTATTTCTTATTTAATCGTTTGAAATATTTTAATAAATTGTTTCTTGAAGAAAAAAATGTTTCTCGATGGATTTATAATCTATTTTCTGAACAACAATATATAGATTTTGTTTTATCTACTCGACCCGGTATAAAAAACCGAAAACTAAAACGACTTGTTCTTTTTAAGGATCTTTCACAAGTAAAAATAAAACAAAAAAAAGGAAAAGGAATAGAAAGTAAAATAAAAAAAAAAAAAGCTAAACTTAAAACTAAAAAGCAAAAAACATTTTATAAAAATCTAACAAAAAAACGATTTGGAATAAGAAAAGATAAAATAAAAGATGTAAAATTCGACTATGCTTATGTCCATTATCCTTATATGGCTAATTTTCGTAGAGATTTGGTAAGAGGATCAATGCGAACAAAAAGACGTAAAATTAGTCAACTTAGTAGACATTTATTTCAAACTTTACGTTCACCTTTATTTTCAGATATAAATAAAATAAATGTATTACAAGTTTTATATGAATCTTTTTTTAAAAAGAAAAAAAAAAAAGTTGAGAATTTTATAGAACAATTTGATTTGCAAGGAGCAAAAGCATGGAGTACTTTCCCACTAATTCACACAATTAGATGTAGTAGTTTAAGGTTTCATTCATTTATAAGAAAAAAAATTGTTTTCCCTTTATTAATAATATTAAAAAATATAATTCGTTTACTTTTAATGCAATCACCTGAATTTTATGAAGATTTTAATGATTTAAATAACGAATTACACATAAATTGTACTTTTAATGGAATTCAATTATCAGAAACTGAAATGCCTAAAAATTGGTGGAATGAAGGTATGCAAATAAAAATTTTAAATCCTTTTAAACTTAGACCTTGGCATACTTCTAAATATAATATAAGAAAACCTTGTTTTTTAACTTTTTTTGGAAAAGAAACTGATATACCTTTTGGTAAACCTAGAAAACAATCTTCTTTTTTTAAACCTATAATTAACTATTTTTATAAAGAATTAAAAAAATTAATCAAATTTTTAAAAAAAACAATCTTAAATCCAATTTTAACATTATTCAAAAAAATTAAATTAATATTAATCAAATTAAGACCAAAAAAACAATTACCAGAAAAAAAATATAATTTCAATATAACTCATAAAAGAAGAATGCAAATTATTAATAAAACTATTAAAATTATACAAAAAAAAACATCTAAATTAAAATTAACTTCAAATACTAATCCTTTTAAAAAATTAAAATTTATAAGTAAAAATAAAATTAAACGGATTAATTTTTTAGTCAAAATTATATTTGAAAATATAATTAAATTTTTTCAAAATAAACTTTATATTTGTTTAAATCGGACTAATATTTTACTAAAAATTGTAAAATATTATATTAAAAACAAAGAAAGCAAATTTATAAGACAAAAAAAATTTAAATTTCATACTATAAATATAAAACAAAAACAAATTTCCCAAGCATATATATTTTATAAACTTATAGACCAAGAAACGAATCCTTATCGAATACTTTTCAATTGTAGAACATGGAAAGATTTTTTAAAAATAGAAAAATTAATTTTTAAAAATATATTTAAATTACAATCATCAAACATAAATTTAAATTTATGTAAAAATTATGAATACTCAAGTTTTGTTTTAAATTATCTAAAAAAAAATAATTTTAGCTATTTCAGTAACTATCATTTAGAACAAAAAGAAAAACAAAAAAAATTAATAAATTATTTAATTAATTTAGATACAATAGAAAAACAAATTGATCCTGAAAACTTTACTAAAAGTTATATTTATTTGAAAATATTAGAAAATCAAAAATTCAAATCACTTCTTTTTAATGAAAGTGATGATAATAATGAAAGTAAAATTAAAAAAAATAAAATTAAAACAGTAGAAGAAGATTTATTTGAAAAAGTATTTACAACATATAACCAAGATAATATACAAAAAAAAGAAGAAAAAAAATCAAATAATAAATCTGAAAAAAAAAAAGAATCAATTGATGAAGCTGAAAAACACAAAAAAGACATATTTAAGTGTCTTAATGAACTTAGTAATTATCAATTACGTTGGGGATTCACAGATCAAAGTAAAAAACTCTTTACTAATATAAAATTTTTATTTCGTATTATTCGTTTTAAAGATGACGATTCTATTGATCCTAATAAAAAAATTATATATACAAGTCCAAGTGAAAAGATTTTATTTAAACTTTCAACACTTTATTTTTTAATAAAAAAAAAAGAAATTGAGTCATCTTATTTATCTTTTTTATCAAAAACAATTACTAAGTTTGAAACATTGATAGATACTAATTTTCTTCAATTTTCTGTAATTCCTGTTAATAAACATACTTCTTATAATAAATATATTTATATACAAAAATTAATTTCTATTTACTTTAATTTAGAAAAAACTTTTTCTGAATCATGTTTTATTCCTGAAAATTATATTTCAATGAATTATTGTACAAAAATGAGAACTTTATTAAATCTAAATTCAAACCTAATTTTATCAACTATTTCTAACTTAGTATTTTTTGAATTAACTGTTATGAAACGTAATTTACATTTATATGATGATATAAATTCATATAATTATAATAAACTAAGAAAAGAAAGTTGTAAATTTAAAAAATATATTTGGCCTTATTTTATGTTTGAAGACTTAGCTTGTATAAATCGTTATTGGTTTAATATAAGTAATGGCAGTAAATTTAATATATTACGATTAAAACAATATTTTAATAAATGAAAGATAATATTTTTGTTCATAATCATATACTTCAAAATATTAAAACACTAAAAAGAAAAGTAACTATAATAAAAACGTGGTCTAGAGCTTCTAATATTATACCAACAATGGTAGGCTATGTATTTTCTATATATAATGGACGAACACATTTTCGTATTTTTATAACCAAATTTATGATAGGTCATAAATTGGGAGAATTTATATACACACGAACATTTTTTGGTCATAAAGAAAAAAAAAAAAAAAAAAAAATAAAAAAAAAACTAAAACAGAAATCTAAATTAACTTCATCTATCTATAAACCAAAATCCAAAAGAAAAATTATGCCTAAACGTAAACAATACGCTGAAAAAAGACGAAAAAAAAGATTAGCCGAGAAAAAAAAAAAGAGATTAAAAAGATAAAATAATAATTATATGAATCATATTGCAAATATAGTAACAATAATTCATAATGCATATATATCAAATAAAAAAATAGTCCAAATACCATATACAAAATTATCAGATAGATTTATAACACTACTTTTAAAAGAAGAACTTTTTGAAAATATTCGATATCATCGTGAAAATGAAAATAGTTTTATAATTTTAACACTTAATGAAAAAAAAAAAACTTTAAATTTTAAAAATAATTCACATAAAAAAATTTATGTTAAAAGCAAAAAAATTCCTAAAATTTTGGATGGAATGGGTTTTCTTATTCTTTCAACATCTTGTGGATTAATGACTGATAAAGAAGCTCGTTTAAAAAAACTAGGTGGAGAAATAATATTACAAATATGGTAAAATATGAAAAGACGATCATCAATTAAAAAAATTTGTAAGGAATGCAAATTAATTAAAAGAAAAAAAAGAATTTTAATTCTTTGTTCAAATCCAAAACATAAACAAAAACAACGTTAAATTTATGCGTGTAAAAGAAAAAAAAAAAAAAATAAAAAAAAAATTTCTAACATCACATCAACAAAAAAACTTAAATTTTTCGTTAAAGATTGGTTTTATTTATATTCAATCTAGTTATAATAATACTATTTTAACAATAAAAAATGAAAATAAAAAAGTTATATTTGTAACATCAACAGGTGTATATGGTTTTAAACATACGAAAAAAGGAACTCCTTTTGCAGCTTATACAATGAGTATTAAAGTATTTGAAAGAATTAAAATTAAAAAAGCAAAGATATTTGTATGTGGACCTGGACCTGGAAAAGATGCAGTATTAAGAGTTTTACATGATAATAATATAATTGAAAGAATAATTTTATTTGATGTAAATAAACTTCCACATAATGGTTGTAAAGCTCCAATAACTAGACGAGTTTAAATAACTATTAGGTTCTGAATCATGTCTAAACCCAGAATCTAATATTTAATTCTATTATGATAAGTTTAAAACAAATTTTTAAAAAAAAAAAATACAAACCAATACTTAAAAACTCAAAAAAAAATATTCTTAAAGGACATCCGCAACTTGAAGGAAAATGTAAAGCGTTGTATGTGCGACTCGTATATATTTAATTTATGGTATAATTATTATTATTCCATTGAAAAAACTTTCATTAAGCGGAATAAAATTTAATATACATCTTAAAATGGTTAGAAATCGATAACTAACTCTTAAAAAATTGTCGTTAGAAATAAAATTTTGATAAAAGAATTTTAACTAAATAATATATATATATATACATGCTATATAAAAATAAAAAATTAAAATTCCGGCATATTAAGAGAACCTCAATGTATTGTTTTAATACCATAAAAACGATGAAAATTTATCTAACTAAATTTAAATTTAGTTAAATAAATAAGGAAAGTTAATGAAGCAAATACTAATTTTTCATAGTATAAGGAAGCTGAAGATTTATATCTTCCTGATAACTTTTCATATACTGGACTTTTTTTTTCTTTTTTTTTACTTTTTTTAAAACTTGATAAGGTAAAACTGATAATATACGGGACTTTTTTATTGCAATAGCTAATAAATGTTGTTGTTTTAATCTTAATTTTGTGGTTGTTCTACGTGCTATTTTTCCTCGTTTAGTGATTAATCTTTCAAAATTACTTGCATCTTTATAATCTAATTTGTCTTTTGATAAAAAACGAAATTTAGTTTTGTATTTTTTTTTTTTCTTGATTGGCTTTCTTATATATTTTTTTTTATTATATAAAAAATCATTTAATATATTTTTATCTAATAAATTAAGAAATTTTCTACCAGTGGTTTCTTTTATTATATTATTAGAATTCATAATGTTATAAATTTAGTTTTTATAGGCATTTTTGATGCGGCAATTTTTAATGCTTTTTGTGCAGAATTCTCTGATATATTAGAAACTTCATAAATAATTTGACCAGGTTTTAATACAGAGACCCAAGAATGAGGATCTCCTTTACCTGATCCCATACGTATACCCTTTGTTCTTAAAGTAATAGGTTTATATGAAAATATACGAATCCAAATTTTTCCTTTACGTTTTAAAAATCTCGTTATTGCTCTACGTCCAGATTCAATTTGTCTAGTTGTAATCCAAGAACATTCTTTAGTTTTTAAAGCATATTTTCCAAATGAAATATTATTTCCTCGACAAGCAATACCTTTCATACGACCTCGATGTTGTTTTAAAAATTTTATTTTTTGTGAATTAGGATTAAGTTTAATCATTTTTTTAATAAAGCAGCATAGCTTTCACTGTTTTCAATTAATACGTTAGTCTTTTCCCAACACCTTTCCAGGTGTGCAACGTCTAAAGGATTTGGCCCTTCGGGACCTTTTTTAGGGTTTTTAGGAACAATAGGCCCGTGTCCGGGTCCAAAATCATCATCCTCATATCCATATCCAAGATGGCGTCTTATTATCTTCCAATAATCAACATCAATATATATTTTTTCACGTTCATATTCAAGTTTATATTTATATTTGTATTTATATTTTAGTTGATATTTAGTTTTATATTTTTTATATAAATTATATTTTATTTTTTTTTTATTTTTACGAAAGTAAGAGTTATTTTTAGTAAAGTAAGAGTTGTTTTTAGTAAAGTAAGGGTTATTCAAGTAACCAATATTATCTTTATGATTTGTAGAATTTAATAAATAAAATTTTTTAACTAGTTGTCGAATTAAATTCTGACAATAGATATATAAATTGATTGGTTTTTTCATAATTTTATAATTCCTCCTTTTTTTTTTTTTTAATATATTTAATTTACAAGTATAATTTAAACATTAACGAATAGAGATAATATATTTGCATATATAATTTTAATATATAATATATTTTCATATATATAATTTAAACATTAACGAATAGAGATATAAAAAGAATAGAAGTAAATAAAAGAATAACTAGAAAATTTAAAAATTTAATCTATATAATTATTGATTATATAATCTATAATTATCATTATTACAGCATATACGATGATCATATAATATTATTTCCTCCTTTTTTTTTTTCTTTATCTTTAGTATATTATAAGAATAATTTTATATAAATAGTTTTTTAGTATAGTATTTATTAGTATATTTTTTTATATAGAGTAGTTATGTATCTCGGCATAAGTTATTTTTCCATAAAACTTCTTTTAAAGTATCTTCACTACAAAAAATTTGACCACCCCGTTCGAAATGAATAGTCGTGTATTTCTTTTTTGCTAAAACACCGAAATCGAAATACTAAACCAAAATAAATTTTAAAAACTTCATTCAGTCAATTAGTATTCCTCAGCTAAATATATTACTATACTTATACTTAAAATCTATCTACAACAGCTCTTCTTGCTGTGACTTTTTGGAAGCACTCATCCTTGGTTGGGCTTCTATATATAAATCCATACTTTAATTCCTAACATTCCACACCATATTCGAATAGATTTTGAACAGTAGCTTATATTTGACTTAATTGTTTGTAAAGGAACTTGTCCTTCACGTATCCAGGTTATAAAAGCTCTATCTTTTCCATATAGTCTTCCAGATATTTGAATTTGAATTCCTTTTACATTTGTTTTTGTTTCAATTAAATCTAAAATTTGATTTGTAAGTTTAGTAAAAGGAATTTTATTTCGTAATTGTAATTCAATATATTTAATAATAAATTTTGAATTCTCATAAGGATTTTCAACTTTACTAATAATTAAAGATAATTTAATTTGTTTTATATTGATGATTTTTGAAATAGTTTTAACTAAATTGTGTTTAATATTTACATTTTTTAAAGATACAAAAACGTTTATATTTATTTTTATAAAATTAACTTTTTTTTCTATTAAAATATTATCAACTATATCAGTTGATTTATAGATTTTATTAAATAGTTTTATAATAGAATTTCGTATTTTTTCATCTTCTTTTAAATTTATAGAATAATTTTTTTTAGTAAAAAACCAAAATGAATTATAGTTTTCATTAATAATAAGTCTTGTACTTATTGGATGTTCTCTAGTTGCCATTTATTTTAAACAATTTCTGCTGCTAATGAAATTAATTTTATAAATTTTAATTTTTTTAATTCATGTGGAATAACTCCAAAAATTCGTTTTCCTTTTGGATTTTTATTTTTATCAATTAAAACAGCTGCATTATCATTAAATTTCAGAGTAATACCTGAATTACGCTTTATTTCTTTACGTGTTCTAACAATAATGGCTCTTACTATTTCAGATTTTACAACAGGCTTATTATATACAGCTTCCTTAATTACAGCAATAATAATATCTCCTATACATGCAAAATTATGTTTATTACTAAAACCTAATTTATTTATACACATTAATTTTCGTGCTCCACTATTATCTATTACTGATATATAAGTTTGATTTTGAATCATAATTTAATTAAAATTTTGTATAATTTATTTAATTCTATGAAGTATAAATAATTCACTAATTATTGTTTTTAAAAAGTTTCTCGGTAAAAGTAAATCACATAAACCATTTTTAAATAAGGATTCTGATTTTTGTAAATTATCAGGAATTTTAATATTTAAAGTTTTTTCAATTACTCGTTTACCTGCAAATGCAATATAAGAATCAGGTTCAGCTATAATTATATCTCCAAGCATACCAAAACTAGCTGTAACACCTCCAGCTGTAGGAGATGTTAATATTGAAATATATAAAGAATTTTTTGTTGATTGATATTGATAGAGTACTGAAGAGATTTTTGCCATTTGCATTAAACTGAGACTTCCTTCTTGCATCCGGGCTCCACCTGATGCACATATTATAACAAGAGGTAAGGATTTTTGAGTTGCATATTCAATTAAGCGTGTTAATTTTTCACCAACAACTAAACCCATACTTCCACCAATAAAATCAAAATCCATAAATCCAATTGCTATCAAAACATCATTTATTTTACCTATTCCAGTTTGTACTGCTTCGGTTAATTTTGTTAGTTTTAAATAATACATGAGCACATCTATATAATTGTTAAATCGATCATCCTCACTGTCATAGTCTGTTTTAATATTTTTTAAAAAAATATTATTTTCTTTAGTAAAGTTTAATTCTTTAATTAATTCTTTTAATACTAAAATTAATTCATCTAATTCTTTTTCATTAGTATAATAATTTAAATCGAAGTCAATAGGATCTACAACAAATAAATCTTTTTCAAGAGGTTTCCAACTATTTTCGTCAAGTAATAAATTTATTCTATCATAACTAGTTATTTTTAAATGTATTCCACAAGTTTGACAAATGAAAAAGTTACAATTTTTTTTATAATTTAAAGTTTTACAATTTTCACATAAAATCCATAATTTTTTAAATTTAATTACAGGATCCATAATATTATTATAGAACTTAATATTATAAAAATAAATTTCATTAATAAAATTAAAAAAAGTTAAATTTTTATATATTTCATAAATTAAATATATATCAATATATTTTAGTAATTTCATATAATTAAATTAAAAAAATTTATGTGTTTAAATTAAAATATAATAAGTATAATTTAATTATTTTTATTATTTATAATTAACAAAATTGTTGTGATAAGCAAATATTTTTATTATTGATAACTAATAAAATTGTTATTATAAACAAATATTTTTATTATTTATAACTAATAAAATTGTTATTATAAACAAATATTTTTATTATTTATAACTAATAAAATTGTTGTGATAAACAAATATTTTTATTATTTATAACTAACAAAATTGTTATTATAAACAAATATTTTTATTATTTATAACTAACAAAATTGTTGTGATAAGCAAGTATTTTTATAATATATATAACATATTAAGTTTATAATATTTAACATTATATGGCCGCAAATTACCACTTTACCAAACCACTTTATAAACAATTAAGACGATTAAACATTTTAAAAAAAAATAAACTTACTACTAAAAAAAAATTAACTAAGAAGTCTTCTGAAGATAAATCTCGTTATCATGAAAATTTATCAGAAAAACAAAAACTATGTTTTTATTATGGAATTAATGAAAAAAACTTAAAAAAATACATATATATCTCAAGACATTCAAAAAATCCTACAAGTAAAACTTTATCAAATTTATTGTTAATGCGATTAGATCACTTAATTTTAAGTTTAGGAATTTGTAGTACAATTTTTGAAGCAAGGCAATATATTCATCATAAAAATGTTTTAGTTAATAAAAAATTAGTTAATTTTGCAAATTATTGTTGTAAATTAAATGATGAAATAACTTTTTTATCTTCAGATAAAGTACAAGAAATAGAAATTTCTAGACATAAATTAAAAGATAACAAAAAGTGGATATCATTAACAATTAATTATTTAAGAATTATTGAATATTATTCTAATATAAAATAAAAAAGACTTTGTTATGGCAAAAATAAGTAAAATAGTACATGAAAATAAAAAAGAAAAATTAAAAAAAAAATATAATTTTATTCGTTTTTTTTTAAAAAGAAAAATTAATAAAATTATATTATCTAAAAAATTATCAAAAAAAATGAAAAAAAATGAAATATACAAAAATTTAAGAACAGTTAGAGATTTTCCTAGAAATAGTTCAGTTACACGTTTAACAAATCGTTGTTCAATTACTGGACGACCACGAAGTTGTTATAAATATTTTAAACAATCTCGACATTTTTTAATTGAAAATTTTAATTTATGTTTATTACCAGGTACAAAGAAATCAACTTGGTAATAAACATAAATTAAAAAAGCGCGAAGTGGAGTAATCTGGTAGCTTACAAGGCTCATAATCTTGAGGTATGGGTTCAAATCCCATCTTCGCATTTAGCCCCTATCGTCTAGTGGTTAAGGACATCTCTTTTTCAGGGGGATAACAGGGATTCAAATTCCCTTAGGGGTTACCCCCTTTTTTAAAAAAGGGGGTACTAATCTCTCCAAAGAAGTATAGTAAGGAGAGATCAAATTATTATTATTTTTACATTAAGTAAAATGATAATTAAATTACTATATACATTTTATTAGATAACTATTCTATACTTCAAATTACTAAATTAAAAATAAAAATAATTAAAATTATGAATGATAAAATAAAAACTCCAATTAATTGGGATATACAAAAAGAAGATATATTAAAGAATTGTATTAATGAATTTTACATAATAAAAAGAGATGCACCTTATACATTAAAAAAAGAAAAAAAAAATCCTTATATAGTTTATAAACATACTTATATTAATAAATTTTTACGCACTCGAAAAAACCATGAATTAGAAGCTAGTATACAAGAAGAAAAACAAATTTGTTATATAATAAATTTAAATAGTATAATTTATTCTTTAAACTTAGCTTGTGATTTACTTTTTTATGTAGCAAGTCAAAATAAATCTATTTTATTTGTGGGAATAGGTAAATTTATTGAATACCAAATTATTCCAGCTGCAATAAGATCAAGTTCTCATTTTATTGTGAGAAAATGGTTATGTGGTTATTTAACAAATTGGAATACAACAGAACTAAAACTTCATAAATATAAAAATTCTACATTAAAAAAAAAATATGAATTTTCTGTTGAAGGATTAAAATATATGACAAAAGTACCTGATTTGGTAATTATTATAATTGATCAAGAAAATGATAAATATATTGAATTTGTTATTAATGAATGTGTTAAACTAAATTTACTTATTATTTGTTGTATATCTAGTCGTTATCATTTTTATTCTAAATTTGTGAATATATTTATACCTATAAATACTGAACATATGAATGCAGTAGGGTATGTTTTAAAAAAATTTGAAAATGTAATTATAAAAGGATATAAAAAATATCTAAACAAAGAATAATTAAATAATATAAAGTTAAATTTTTTTCTTTTTTTTTTTTCCAAAAACTGGATAACCCCACGGAGTTAAAGGATGTTTTCGACCTATTGAAGTTTTTCCTTCACCTCCACCATGTGGATGATCTATAGGATTCATAGCAAGTCCTCTTACACTTGGCCGTTTTCCTAACCATCGTTTTTCACCTGCTTTTTTAAATATTTTTTTTTGTTTAATATTTGCAATTTGACCTAGAGTTGCAAAACATTTTAAAGATAAATTTTTTATTTTGCCTGATGGTAATTTTAAAATTGCTGTTTTATAGGTTTTTGTTATAAGTTTTGCCATTGTACCAGCTGCACGAGCAATTTGCCCACCTTTATTTGGTATAAATTCAATATTATGTATTTGTGTTCCTAAAGGTAAACATATTAATGGAAAGGTACTACCCATTATAGGATTAATAGGATCAAATTTTTTATAATTATACTTTATTATATTTCCTATTTTATTTCCTGCAGCATATAAAAAATATTTATATTCATTATTTTGTAAATGTACTAAACATATATTAGCATTTCTATTTGGGTCATATTCAATTGTTAATATTTTACCAGTTAGTTCTTTTTTAAAGTATTTAAAATTAATTTTTCTATATAAATGTTTATGACCTCCTCCTCTATGTCGCATTGTTATTTTTCCTGTTGAGTTTCGACCTTTTTTAAATTTATGTTTACAAATTAGATTTTTTGTTATTGTTTTTAAATTAATTTGATTTACTTGATTCATATTTTTTTTTGTTACTTTGAGAAATAATATTAAGCATCCAGAAGGAATCGAACCTACATCAATCCAATTATGAGTTGGGTGCTTTTACCAAACAGCCATGGATGCACTAAAAAAGTATTAACTATATATTAAAAAAAAAAAAAGGAGGAATTATTTAACTATGAATATAACTAAACTTAACCATATAAAGAACTTACTCAGATTACTAAATCTTGAAATTCAAGACTTAGTTAGGGAATTCTTTAGCTTGAATTTAATGAAATTTTTAAAAATATTAAATAAACTAAGAAAATTGATTTTAGTATTAATAATGTATTTTATAATATTAATATATGTTTTTAAAAGTTATTTTGTTTCAACACTAAACAGTATTAAATATTCGCTTTTTCCATTAACTTATCAATGTCAATCAATTATGAATAATGTAGATAATGTAACTTCAGAAATGTATCAAACCCTATCTAAAACAGCTGATGAAGAATCTAAATTAGATAAGATTACTTTAAGTTTACTTCAAGCTATGTATACTAATTTAGAAAAAACTAGATTAAATCATAAGTTAAGACGACTAAAAAAAAGTATAAAACTTAAAAAAAAATATAAAGTTGAATTTGAAACAATTGAAGTACATGTAAAAAAAAATGAAGAAAAAAAAATTTTTGAAATAACTAGTGATCAAACTCGTCCACTTATAGGTCCAAGTTTTGATTTCGAAAATAAAAGTATGGGTGGGATTTCTTTTGATATTAAGTTTATTTCACATAAATGGTCAGGTGAAATAGATTATTCAGATTCATATTTGTCTATTACTACACCAAATAATCCTACTTTTTTAAAATTTAGATTTGGAGTTTTATATCAAAAATTAAAAAATAGATTTAATTTAATAAAAAAAAAAGAAAATAAATTTTCTTCATTATCCTTTAGATTTTTTGCTCTAACAACTGAAATTCATAATAAAAATAATGAAATAGAATCTCAATTTCAACATCCTTTATTACAAAATAAGTTTAATTTTTATATAAAATGGTCTGATATTTTAATAAAATCTAAATTTTTTGTTAAAATTGAAAAACAAAAAAGTTTAAGTTTTTCAAATTACAAAATTAATATAATTAAACATTTTATTTTAGTTAAAAATCAATTTATAGAAAATAAACCAGTTTATATTTTTTTAAAAGTTGATAAAAAATTAAAAAAAGAACATTTTAATTTTATAATAGGTCTTATAAAATCAAATAAGGATTTATTTTTTTTAAAAAAAATAAATAAAATAAATTTATTTAAAGACTTAATAAATATAATATTGACATTATATAATTATAAAATAAATATAAATTCTTTATATGAAAAAATACAGAAATATACAAAAGACTTTAACAAATATTTTAAAACATCTAAATTTTATATTAATGTATTTAATTCGTTTAAGTATATGGCTTCAATTAATTTTATTCATATACATATATATATTAAGCACTTTTTTTTAAATATTTATTTTTATTTTAAAAAAGAAATACAAATATTTAAAAAAAAGTTTGTTATAAAAAAATATTTTGAAATATTTTATGATTTTTATTATTTAAAAATTATAAAATCTATAAAAATAATTTTAAATAAATTAAAAATATATTTGTTAAACTATATAAACAATTTATATATTAGTTCATATATTAATATTAGAAATTATACTAAAACTAATTCATTAAATTATGAACTAATTAAAGAATTAAATACATATATAAACAAAAAATCAATTTTTTTATTTGACAATAAAATTAATCTTTTATTACCAACTAATTTTATACAAAATTATCAGAATAAAGAATTAATTTCTTCTTTTCTTTTTCAAAATAGTAACTTTTTAAAAAGAAATAGTTATAATAAATATTTCTTTTATTCTAATTCTATAGAATATATTTTTTATAATCGTCTTTCTTTTTATAAAAATTTTTTAGAAGATTTTTTAGTTTTTAATACTAAATATTTTAAAAATAAACAAATAATTAATTTTAATAAAGATTGTATTCAAGCTATTTTTTGTAATTCTAATGATTTTAAAAATATAAATAACTTAAATAGAACAAATACAACTTTTAAAATAAATAATATGTTTTCCATATATTCAGAATTAAAAAATAAAAATATTTATTTATATAATTTATATAAAAATAATAAATTGAAAAGTTCAATAGAAAATAAAATTGATAATAATATTAAATTAAAAGTAAATGATATTGATAACATTTTTAGTAATAAAACAACTTATGTTTTAGAAAAGTTTATAAAACATAATAAAAAAAAATCTAATTTAATTGATTTAACTCAAAAAGATGAAAATATTAACAAATTATTTGAAAAAGAACTTCAATTTAGTAAAGAAACAATAAAAAACGAAATTAAAGATAAAACTAAATTTTATTTAATTTTTATTAATCATAATCAAAGTTACAAAATTTTTATAAAAATTATACATTATTATAAAATTTTAATACAATATTTTATTCATAAAAACAAAAAAATAATTTATATATATATTTGTAAGTTTTATAATTTTATTTTTCAAAAAATTTATATTATAGTTATAAATATATATAATTTTATTTATAAATTAGAAACTGAAAATATAATAATTTTTGGAAAAATAAAATTAATTAAAAATTTAATTTTAATAAAAAATTTATTTACTAACATAATTAAAGAAATTAAACCACTTTTAAAATTATCGATTAAAACGTCTCCTAAAAATTTAAATTCAAATATTGTTCCACCTAAATTACAATTTATTTTAGATTCAATTATTTTATTTATTCTATTTTTTGGAATCAATTTTATTTTTAACATTATTGTAACTTCTACAAAAATATATATAATGATTAAATTAGTAGATAATTTACTCACACCTTATATATATAATGAATCAGTTATATTATGTACTCAATATAGCAAACAAGATTATCGTCAAGATTATTTTGATTTAGTTAAATTTATAATTATTAGATTTTTAAAATATTTACTAAATATAATTTCTCATCCATTGCATTTTATTAATTATACTTTCATTTTAATTAAGAATTTAATTTATGCTTTTAGAAAATTTATAAATATTTTTATAAATCAATTTTCATTTTATAAACAAACATTATTTATAAATTCAAAAAGCAAAGATTTATATTATTATTTAGATAATGAAAAACAAATAAATATTATTCAAAAAAATTTTATATTTAACAAAACAGAATCTTGGATTTCGACTAGTGATTTAATTGATGATAAAGAAAAAGAATTCATTATTCAATTTATAACATCATTTTTCCTTACTCAAAAAAAAAAAAAATTTTTAATTTTTGATGAAATGGGATATAATTTATTAGATAATTTAATTAATAGAAAATATATTTATAGTTTGAATTATAAGATTAAATCAGAAATACAAATAATATCTTTAGCGCTTAATTATATAAAAATAAATCCATATTCTAATAAGTATAACCTATATAAAAACCATAAAGAAATTCCATTTACATCATTTTCTTTAATTCCTGAACAAAATTTATTAATTATAGATACAGAAAATGAAGATTTTTCATTCATAAAAAATGATTTAATTCGAAATAAAGTTTTTCCTTTTATAAAATTAAATACATCTTATAAAGAAGTACCTTATGCACGTGATTTTCTTCAAACTTATAGTGCAGATACTAAAAAAAAAGAAATAATTTCATTTGAAAAAAAAGATATTACTAATATTTATCAAAACATGAAAGTTTTTTTTAATGATGAATATTTTGATTTTGATGAAAATATATTAAATAAAGCAGTTTCTGTTAATAAAAAATTAAATTTAACTTTTGATATAATTTTTCAATTAGACTTAATTAAAATAATGGCTCCATGTACCGTTTGGATTCCTAATATCCATGAAGTATGTACTGATCCATATGCTCAAATGACTTTAAGAAAATTAGTAAACTTTATACCTTCAGTTAAAGATATTCTTTTCCTTGTTTCAACATTTAATCCAAAAATTTTAGATCCAATATTCATGGGACCAGATAAACTAAGTAAATGTTTAATAATAAAAAAACCTATTAATATTTTACATCAAAGAAAATATTTGTTTAAATTATTAAATTCTAAAGGTCTTTATTTAGAAAATGTTTGGACTAAACATAACAAATTAGCAAATAGTAGAGGAATACGAGATTTGTTTACTCTTTCAAATGAAATAATTGTAAACAAAACCAATCTTAAAACTAAATTTGTTAATGATGATATAATTCGATTTAATAGATATCGTCAACTACATTTATTTAATATGCCACATCAAAACATAAACTTTATACTTTATCAAATTGGCCAAGTATTTATACAAATTAAACTTAATTATTCACCTTTAATTGACCCTATTTCTATCTATACAAATGTTTTAACTAAAGATTATTTATATAAACATTATTTTAGTCTTTGTACAAATCTTACTAAAACAAACTTATGTTTTTATATTTTTAAATGTTCAGCTGGATTAATAAATAAAAAAATTTGGAATTTATTAGAAAAAAATGAATTATTATTAATGTCTAATTCATGGTCTAATTTTCATGATTTCAATTTATTTTACGCTTTTTTAGAAATGGAAAAAACTATTTTATTAGATTTATCAACTAGTTCTAATATAACTCAGTCAGCAAAAGATTGGTTTGATATTTTTGAAAAAAAATCACAAATAGAAAAATTTTTATATGAAGATAATGATAAAGAAAAACCAAATAAAATTGATAAATTTTATCGATTCGAACCTACAGATATAAAAGATCAACATCATAAAATACTTTATGAAAATTTATTATTAAAAGATATTTTTGAAAATGTCATATATCAAAAAAAAAAATTTAATTTAAATAATAAAATTTATAAATCATGTTATTTACAAGAAGCTTATTTTTCATTTTTATATGAAACTCTTCAATATTTATTTCTATTAATGCAAAAAAATAGACATATATTTGAAATTTTAATGAAAAAATTAGATGAAAAAAAATGGCTTTTTCCTGAAGAAATTAAATCACTATTTTCTAATGTTAAAATTTAATACACAAAAAAAAATATGATATTAGAACCTAAACGACCCCCCATACGACCTATTATTTATAAAAAACCTAAAGAAAATAAAAAAGAAGAAGAACTTCTTCTTCAACAAAAAGAATCTATTATTCATAAAAAAGAACCTTTTATTCGTAAAAAAAAACCTTTTGTTAGAAAAAACAAATTTTTTGATTATCAAAAACCTAAAATAGACGATCTTGGTTTATTTTATCCTACAAATATTAACTATAAACCTGTAACAACATTACATAAACCTCAACTTGAAACTATTTATAAAAATTATATACCTAAACCTGATCCTATTTATAAAAATAAATTTATTGATCTTTTAATTAATAAAAATTTAAAGAATGGTAAAAAATCCTTGTCTTATAGAATTATTTGTGAAGCGTTTTCTATTATTCAATATAAAACACATTCAAATCCTTTAATTATTTTTAAAAAAGCACTTTTTAATTTAATTCCAAAACTACTTTTAAAATCAAAAAAAGGACGTAAAACAACTCAAGGAAAAAAAATGAATAAAATTAGTGTTTTAGTTGAAACAAAAACATTATATTTACAAGCACAAAAACTTGCAATACAATGGTTAGTTTTATCATCACAAGAACAATCTAATACAAATCTTAGTAAAAAATTAAGTTCAGAAATAATTGAAGCATCTTTAAATAAAGGAAATGCTATAAGAAAAAAAGATGAATATATGAAATTAGTTGCAGAACATAAAATTTATGTTTTTCAAAAAGGAAGAAATATTTAATTAAAGAGGAAAGTTAATGAAAAAAATTAAATAAAAGATTTTAGTTTAGCATGAAAGAGATAGTATATATAATAAAAAGATAAGCTAAAATTAACTCATATTTTTATGAGGAGCCATATGAAATTAAAATTTCATGTATGTTGTTGCTCTGTAAAGTAACTAAATAGGTTAACTTAACACACTTAAACCCAAAAAACCTAATTCTGCTCTTAGAAAAGTTGCTAGAGTTCAATTGTCTTCTGGGCCTTTAATTGTTGCATCAATACCTGGAATAGGACATGATTTAAAAATTCATTCTCACGTTTTAATTAGAGGTGGTCGTATTAAAGATTTACCAGGTGTTAAATATCGCATTATTCGTGGAACGAGGGGAGCTGGTGGAGTCCAAGATCGTTTTAAAGGAAGATCAAAATATGGTGTTAAAAAAAATTTAAATTAAATATTTGGAAGTTATAAGTACATAAAAATATATTCTGATAAGAGAGTATGATCCCTGCTCAGGATGAATGCTAGCAACACGCTTAACACATGCAAGTTAAACGGGAAATAGAAATTTATTTCTATTCTAGTAGCAAACGGGTGCGTAATTACATAAGAACTTATCCTTTAGAAGGAAATAACATATAGAAATATTTGCTAATAACCTATAAAACTAAAAAGTAAAAGGATAAAATCCACTAAAGGCAAGGCTTATGTCTGATTAGTTAGTTGGTAAGGTAACAGCTTACCAAGACAATGATCAGTAGTTGGTCTGAGAGGATGATCAATCACATTGGAACTGAGACAAGGTCCAAACTTCTACGGAAGGCAGCAGTGGGGGATTTTCCGCAATGGGCGAAAGCCTGACGGGGCGATGTTGCGTGAAGGCAGAAGGCCTTTAGGTCGTAAACTTCTTTTGTGAAAAAAATAAGGAAAAATGACAGTATTTTCAAGAATAAGCATCGGCTAACTCTGTGCCAGCAGCCGCGGTGAGACAGAGGATGCGAGCATTATCCGGAATTATTGGGCGTAAAGTGTTTTAAGGTGGTTTTTTAAGTCTAATTGTTAAATCTCAGAGCTCAACTCTGATTAAGCACTAGAAACTATTAAACTAGAGTTTGAATGAAACAAGGAGAATTTTCAATGAAGCGGTTAAATGTGTTGAGATTGAAAAGAATACCAAACGATAGGCGAAAGCACCTTGCTGGTTCAAAACTGACACTGGTAAACGAAAGCTAGGGTAGCGATAGGGATTTGATACCCCAATAGTCCTAGCTGTAAACGATGGATACTCAGTTTTTATTATATGTACTTCATTTATTTGAAGAGTATAATAAACACTTTGAAGTTAACGCAATAAGTATCCCGCCTGGGAAGTACGTTCGCAAGAATGAAACTCAAGGGAATTGGCGGGGGTTCGCACAAGCGGTGGAGCATGTGGTTTAATTCGATGCAAAGCGAAGAACCTTACCAGGGATTGATATGTCGTAATTTTACTGAACAAGTAAGATGCATTTCAAGATGTAGACACAGGTGGTGCATGGCTGTCGTCAGCTCGTACTGTGAGGCGTCGGGTTAACTCCCCTAACGGGCGCAACTCCCATGTTTAGTTACTTTATAAAAGTACTCTAAACAAACAGCTTAATGAGAAACTAAATTAGAGGAAGGTGGGAAAGACGTCAAGTCATCATGCCCTTTATACTCTGGGCTACTCGCGTGCTACAATGGCTGGGACAAAGGGTTGCAATCCTGTAAAGGTTAGCTAAACCTAAAACCCAGTCTCAGTTCGGATTATGGACTGCAATTCGTCCATATGAAGCCGAAATCGCTAGTAATCGCTGGTCAGCCATACAGCGGTGAATAAGTCAACGGATCTTACACACACTGCCCGTCATGCTCTCGAAATTGATAGTGCTCGAGTTCATAATTTTTAATATTAATGATAAAAGTAAGATTGGTAACGAGAGTGAAGTCGTAACAAGGTAGCTGTACCAGAAGGTGTGGCTGGATTACCTCCGAAAAAAGGTTTAATTTTTAACAAAAAAATAAATTAATAAAAAACTAAAAAAAAGCTTGTGATGAATACCTAGGTACCTAGAAACGATGAAGGGCATTTAAAAAATGAAATGCTTCAATTTGATTTATTAATTTAATTGAAGATTCCCGAATAGAGTAATCTTTAAAACTATTTACACTAATAATGTAAATAAGAGATAACCTGGAGAACTGAAACATCTTAGTATCCAGAGGAAAAGAGACAAAAAATGTTGATTCCCTTAGTAGTGGTGAGCGAAATGGGAATTAGCCTAAATTATTCGAATTAAAAAGAATAAGGTTATGGGAAGAAAAAATAAATCCCAAGTAACATGAGAAATGTTTATCTTGTGTGAATTAACAAGAACCACCTTGTAAGGCTAAATATTCTTAGGTAACCGATAGTGAAGAAGTACTGTAAAGGAAAGGTATAAAATTTCTCTTAATAGAGAAATAAATTATGAAATCGCAAGCTATCAAATTATAGAAGGAGAAAATTTATATCTCTGACTGTGTGCTTGTTGAAGAATGAGCCAGCGACTTATAAATAGTGGCTAAGGTTAAGGTTTAGAAACTGAAGCCAAAGCGAAAGCAAGTCTTAAAAAGGCAAAAACTTAAGATGTCATTATTTATAGACCCGAAGCTGAGTGATCTAACTATGAACAGGATGAATCTTGGGTAAAACTAAGTGGAGGTCCGAACTGATTGATGTTGCAAAATCACCAGATGATTTGTGGTTAGTGGTGAAATGCCAATCGAACTCAGAGCTAGCTGGTTCCCCCTGAAATGTATTTAAGTACAGCGGTTGATAAAAAAATCCAGGGGTAAAGCACTGTTTTGAGGAGTCAATAAAAGAAATATTGACAAGTTAAGACAAACTCTGAATACTGGATTGAATAAACAACTAGTGGAACAATGTGGGATAAGCTTCATTGTTGAAAGGGAAACAGCCCAGATCACTAGTTAAGGCCCCAAAATGATTATTAAGTGGTTAAGGAAATAAAAATGTAAAGATAGTCAGTAGGTTTGCCTAGAAGCAGCTAACCTTAAAAGAGTGCGTAAAAGCTCACTGATAAAGAACAGTTTTGTACCAAAAATAAACGGGTCTAAATAATCTGCCGAAACTGTGAGATAAAAAATAAAAATCGGTAAGGGGGCGTTCCGTTGTAAATTTCTACGGAAGTGAGAATGTTGGCTTGAGTAACAAAAACATTGGTGAGAATCCAATGCTCCGAAAACCTAAGGATTCCTATGTTAAGTTTATCTACATAGGGTAAGTCAGGTCCTAAAATGAGATCGAAAGATGCAATTGATGGTTTACAGGTTAATATTCCTGTACTACTTCTGATTTTTTTAATTATTTTTAATATAATTGGTGTATTTTGAAGGACGAAGAAGGCTAAATTAACTGAATATTTGATTAATCAGTTTAAGGATTCAAAGCAAAATTAATTTTTTGATAAGGTCCAAATATTAAACTAATCTATGTCATACTTCCAGGAAAAGTTCAAAATTACATATGAAAAAGAAGTACCTGTACCAGAAACTTAAACAGGTAGGTAAGTAGAGTATACTAAGGAGTACGAGATAACTTTCTCTAAGGAACTCGGCAAATTAACTTCGTAACTTAGGGACAAGAAGTACCTATAAAATAGGTTGCAATAATCAGACCCAGACGACTGTTTAACAAAAACACAGGTCTCCGCAAAGTTGTAAAACGATGTATGGGGGCTGACGCCTGCCCAGTGCTGGAAGGTTAAAGAAGTAGGTTATCTGTTATCAGAACAAGCTTACGACTTAAGCCCCAGTAAACGGCGGCTGTAACTATAACGGTCCTAAGGTAGCGAAACTCCTTGTCGGGTAAATTCCGACCTGCATGAAAGGCGTAACGATCTGGGTACTGTCTCAGAGAAAGACTCGGTGAAATAAAAATGTTTGTGAAGATGCAAACTAGTTACACCTGGACAGAAAGACCCTATGAAGCTTTACTGTTTCCTATAATTGAATTTAAATTTGATTTGTATAGTCATAGGTGGGAGTTTAATTAATTTAAAACATCAATGAAAGACCACTCTGATCAAATTTAATTTCTAATTAAAAAATAAGACAGTTATAGGTAGACAGTTTCTATGGGGCGTAGGCCTCCAAAAAAGTAACGGAGGCGCACAAAGGTTTTCTTAAATCATATTAAAAGTGATTGTCAAGTGTAAAGGTAAAAGTAAGCTTAACTGTAAGACGAACTTGTCGAACAGAGACGAAAGTCGGTCTTAGTGATCCGATAGTACTGTGTGGAAAGGCTATCGCTTAACGAATAAAAGTTACTCTAGGGATAACAGGCTGATCTTCCCCAAGAGTTCACATCGACGGGAAGGTTTGGCACCTCGATGTCGGCTCGTCGCTACCTGGAGCAGTAGTATGTTTCAAGGGTTGGGCTGTTCGCCCATTAAAGCGGCACGTGAGCTGGGTTCAGAACGTCGTGAGACAGTTCGGTCCATATCCGGTGTAAACGTTGAAGCATTGATGGTTGTTTTTCCTAGTACGAGAGGATCGGAAAAAATACACCTCTAGTGTACCAGTTATTATTCTAATAGTAAATGCTGGGTAGCCACGTGTAGAGTGGATAACTGCTGACATCATATAAGTAGGAAGCCCAACCAAGGATGAGTGCTTCCAAAAAGTCACAGCAAGAAGAGCTGTTGTAGATAGATTTTAAGTATAAGTATAGTAATATATTTAGCTGAGGAATACTAATTGACTGAATGAAGTTTTTAAAATTTATTTTGGTTTAGTATTTCGATTTCGGTGTTTTAGCAAAAAAGAAATACACGACTATTCATTTCGAACGGGGTGGTCAAATTTTTTGTAGTGAAGATACTTTAAAAGAAGTTTTATGGAAAAATAACTTATGCCGAGATACATAACTACTCTATATAAAAAAATATACTAATAAATACTATACTAAAAAACTATTTATATAAAATTATTCTTATAATATACTAAAGATAAAGAAAAAAAAAAAGGAGGAAATAATATTATATGATCATCGTATATGCTGTAATAATGATAATTATAGATTATATAATCAATAATTATATAGATTAAATTTTTAAATTTTCTAGTTATTCTTTTATTTACTTCTATTCTTTTTATATCTCTATTCGTTAATGTTTAAATTATATATATGAAAATATATTATATATTAAAATTATATATGCAAATATATTATCTCTATTCGTTAATGTTTAAATTATACTTGTAAATTAAATATATTAAAAAAAAAAAAAAGGAGGAATTATAAAATTATGAAAAAACCAATCAATTTATATATCTATTGTCAGAATTTAATTCGACAACTAGTTAAAAAATTTTATTTATTAAATTCTACAAATCATAAAGATAATATTGGTTACTTGAATAACCCTTACTTTACTAAAAACAACTCTTACTTTACTAAAAATAACTCTTACTTTCGTAAAAATAAAAAAAAAATAAAATATAATTTATATAAAAAATATAAAACTAAATATCAACTAAAATATAAATACAAATATAAATATAAACTTGAATATGAACGTGAAAAAATATATATTGATGTTGATTATTGGAAGATAATAAGACGCCATCTTGGATATGGATATGAGGATGATGATTTTGGACCCGGACACGGGCCTATTGTTCCTAAAAACCCTAAAAAAGGTCCCGAAGGGCCAAATCCTTTAGACGTTGCACACCTGGAAAGGTGTTGGGAAAAGACTAACGTATTAATTGAAAACAGTGAAAGCTATGCTGCTTTATTAAAAAAA